ACCGTATTGTTACTCTTGCTACCATCAGGATAGATCTGTCCTCTTCCTCGGTTTCCCCCTACATATATGGGATATTTTAAGAAATGAGCATCTTTCTTCGTAGCAGGATCAGGGGAAAGAATGGGAAAGACAATTTCACTATATTTCTTACCGGGAACAGGGCCTATCACAAGAATATTTTTTTTATCGGGACGATAACTCTGAAAAGATAGATTTCCTATCTTTTCTTTCAATTCAGGGGAAATACGGTCGGGCGGCGCTAATTCGAATCCCTCAGGCAAAATAAGAACAGCACCCACATTCAACCCTCCCTTTTTTCCATTAGCAAGAACTTGTTTCATTTGCATATCATAAGGAATTCGAAGAACTGCTTCAAATACAGTATCGGGAAGCACAGCTTGGGGAACTTCAATATCCACGGGCTTGCTAGCTAAATGGCAATTGGCACATACAATTCGTCCAGTTGCTTCTCGTGGGTTTTCATAACCCTGCTGCGCAAAAATGGGATATGCATTTGAAATGGATGTCCGAGTTATTACGTATATCATGATCGATACAGAAATCGATCGAGTCATCTGTTCCTTTACCCAAGAAAAAGTATTTCTATTTTCCATGTCCAATCGCGGATCTCTGAATTTCTACAATAAATTAGATAGGTAGCTAAATTAATTTAGTTCCCTATACGCGAGTTTGTTGTGATTCTACTGCAACAGTTATACTGGAATGATGAATACCTTAAGCAGGTAGAAATAGAAAGAAAGAATTTTGCTAAAATGGAAAAGGGCTTTCTTTCTAAAGAAAGATGCTAATTTGATTAATATCAGGAAATGGAATGAATTTATGCTTCACTAATTGAATGATAAATGACTACAAGCGAAGGAGATAGGCGGTTTAAACAAAAAAAGACCCAAAATTTCAAACATGTATCTAGAATTACTGGAAAACTACAAACAAAAATTGTGAAAATTAGCTCATTAGGAGCCCATCCAAGATCGTTGTAGACCCAACGAATTAGTAGTTCCCAACCGCGGGTGGAGTGAAATCCAACAAAAAAATCAGTAACTAAAAGAATAAAAAAAGCTTTTATTGAGTCATTTAAGTTATAGAAGAATTCCTGAACCCAAGAATTAAAAATGACAAGTTCTTCTTTACTCAGAAAAAAAGAACCACTTAGAATAGCTAAACAGATTATATTTGTCGAGAAATGCAAAATGATATGGAGATGATCCTCATTATCTATTTTGACCAATTGTATTATTTCCTTGTGTATTCCTATAGGAGGTTTTTGTACATGTGTCTTTAGTTTCTCTTTTATCATCTCGTCCAAGAGAGAAAGTTCTTCTAATTCTATGAATCTTTCTAGAATCCTTTTCTCTTGAATATCAGTTAAGAGAGTTTCGGATTGCCTGGTATTCCACCAATTCTTAATCCAAAGTTCCAGACATTTGTTAAATGAGAAAGAGACCCCCCAGGGCAAAAGTACGATAAATACAAGATATAGTAAAGAAGGCAATGCTTTCTTTTTTTTCATTTTTGATCTGTAAATTGAGTTGTTAATGAACCCGCTTCATTCGCTGACTCTATTTCATTCCCGGACTCTATATGATATTTCTTTTTCTTTGAAGCAAAAACTCTATAGCAAGGTTTGATACCCTGTATCTATTCTTCTTTTTTATATATTCGTGGAATTTAATTGCATTGGGTTCCTTCTTAGATCTAGATGGAGTGGAATAGTGAAATAGAATAAAAAAAAAGACCTTTCGAATGAAAATGGAAGAATAGTATGCGATATATCTCACTTGGACAAAATAAATTAAAAAAAATTTTCTCTTATCCGCATTTGTTCCTTCCTTTAGATAAATACTCAAAAATACCCTTCCGATAACAAATCCAATTTCGAAAGGACTTCTTTCCCATGTTGAGAAAGCTTTTCTTCTTCCAATTCTTCTTCATTCAATTCAGTTCAAAAAAAATACATACAATTGGTACTCAAAATACTTCAATTGGTACGCGCAAGAAATAGGCCAATTCGGCAGCTTTTTGTTCAATTTCTCGTGGAGTAAAAAACTTCTCATCAGTACGAGTCAAGGGAATGACCCCCTGGCCCCGGATTTCCATATAAAGGATACGACGAGGATAAAGACCCTCTTTAACTTGAATTCTAATTGATTGGATATCGCGCATAAGGAATTGAAGGAAGACGCGACGTTTTATTCCAGGGAATCCCCAACGAAAAATGCGCACTATTCCCTCTTTTCTATCGAATCGGTCATAACCACTACCTACATTCCACAAAATAGTACACCACAAGTAGGAGCTAATGAATAGGCCTGCAATTCCGTAGAAAGACATCACGATCCCCTGTGGAAAAAAAAGAATTTGTTGAGATGGAAGTATAGATATAATATTCTTACCAAGATAACTGGAAGCCCCAACCGATAAGAATCCTAGTGAACCTAGAAAAAGAATACAGGCCCAGAAAAAATTACCCCTTTTTCGAGAACCTTTTAGAAGTTCTACCCATACATGTTCTGATCGCCAATTCATATTAGATATACTAAATCCAGCAGTGGTCTATTGAAATTGAGAGAATAGGCTAAATAATTTTGACTTTACTTTTTTTTTATTCTGAAATCGTCTTCAGCAATTAGTACTCCTGTGAAATAATAGGTTAGATACATTGACTTTCTATTCAAAAAATATTTGTTGATTCAATTAAAAAAAAACTCGCTATACCCGGCTCCGCATATTCATGCATTTATGCTCGTAGCCTATATCCGCATCCATCCCACAGCCGTTTTTATCCGCATTCATAGCTGTTTTTCATTTGTGTGTAGAAAGAGCCACATATCCTACCATATTATATTACTTACACTAAAAATACTAGACAATCTTATTTTTCTGCACATAAAGAAATAAAGAAGTCATTGCAATTGCCGGAAATACTAAGCCTACTAAAGGCACGAAAATAGAAGGTAAGTTTAAATCCGTCATAGAATAGGTGTCTCAATTCAAATTTACTATTTCTATCTATTCGAAAAATATCTTAAGATTCTTATGATATAATTAAGTATATCTATTATAAGGAATATTGACTATTGTATTTTTGAGTTTGCAAAAAAAAATATTTTGTAAAAAAAAAGGAATGGATAATAAAATAAGCAAACTGCCAAAAAGGAGAACTAATTAAAAAGATTTGATTTTGCTTTTCCCATCCTCATGGCCTTTCTATCCTTCTAATCGAATTTAAAATTCGATTCAAAATAAAGCAACTAGAATTTACTTCCTGCATACATACTCCTCTAGAAGAGCATACAATAATGCGTGGTAAAGGCAGAAAATATAGAATCATAGTATATTCAATCAAAATCAAAGGTCAAATTCTCTTACCTAAGATCCCATACTATACTACCCTCTTAGACTTTTTAAGGCGATATACCACCCAAAAAGGGTATAAAAATGTCGGGTGGAGTTAGCTTTTCGAGGAAGACCCATCCCGTGCAGCGAAGTCGTCCTGTTATGTTAGTAAGACCCCGCGCAAGAATGGTTTATAGAAGAATATTATTCCGAATATTCCTTTGGACGTGTATAGTGAGTAGCATTGCGATTCCGAATGCTTTTTTTTTATTTATGAATAAAAAAAAAGCATTGTATCGTGGGGTCGGAGGTTTGGTCCGGAAAAATTCGGAACAAAATATCTACCCCATTGAAGTTTATGGCGATGGATTTCCACGAAAGTATAATTGTTCCCATCAGAATCCTATTGAACGTCTCTACGATGGATCCAGGTTCTGTGTCCAATCCCAAATCAAGGATTTATCGCTCTTGATCGGAGTCATAAACTAAAACTACCTTATTTCTCAAGGTTATAGAAAACTTCCTTATCTAGTTATAGCATTTTGAAAAAAAAAAATGCTTCTTTTCTTACACACAGTTCGAGTCACTTGTTGACTCACGATTACAACTGTTAAAAGTTTCAAACGTCCTCTTTTTTGCAAGAGAGTCTTATAAAATAAAAGGGTATAACTTCAAAACTATGTCTTTTTTCATTCATTTTCCTTTAGTTTTTTTCTCTATCTAGAAGTGGAATAGAATAACCCGGTTGAAGGGTAATGATCATACGTCTGTAATGCATTGTATGTCCCAGAATAGATCCTATTCTTCTACCCTTTCCAGGTAGTCGATGGCTATTCACAGCTACTACCTTAACACCAAAGAAGAGTTCGACCCAATGCTTGATTTCTGTCTTAGTGAATCCCGATTCGACATTAAAAGTATATTGATTCTTTCCCAATAAACGAAGACTTTTTTCTGTAAATACTGCGTATTTAATTCCATTATCATATGATAATATTTGAATTTGATTTGTATTTCTTTATTGTATTATACCTTTATATATTCTAGATATATAGAATAGACTAATCTCGATTTGTCAAGTCTCATAATCGTATTATGATCCATTTTTATTCGGCTCAATCTTTTTTTTTTCTAAAAAAGATTGAGCCGAGTTTAATTGCAATCAATTAGACGAATAAAGAAGAATTACTGCATTTCGTAACTTATTTTTTCTCTTTTTATTTCGTTTATTTTTTATTTATACCTTCTTTATATTTAGTTTTATCTATTCATCAATAGTATCTACCGGCTCGAACTCGAATTTGATCGCTTTCCATACTTCACAAGCCGCGGCTAGTTCAGGACTCCATTTGCAAGCTTCTCGGATAATTTCATTACCTTCACGAGCAAGATCGCGCCCTTCGTTACGAGCTTGTACACAGGCTTCTAAAGCCACTCGATTAGCTGCTGCACCAGGTGCATTTCCCCAAGGATGTCCTAAAGTTCCTCCACCAAATTGTAATACAGAATCATCCCCAAAGATTTCAGTCAGAGCTGGCATATGCCAAACATGAATACCACCTGAAGCTACCGGTATAACACCTGGCATGGATACCCAGTCCTGGGTGAAAAAGATACCGCGAGCACGATCTTTTTCAATAAAATCATCGCGCAATAAATCAACAAAACCTAAAGTCATTTCGCGTTCCCCTTCTAGCTTACCTACTACTGTACCGGAGTGGATATGATCTCCCCCAGACATACGCAATGCTTTAGCTAATACACGGAAATGCATACCATGATTTTTCTGTCTATCAATAACTGCATGCATTGCACGGTGAATGTGAAGAAGTAGGCCATTGTCGCGGCAATAATGAGCCAAACTAGTATTTGCGGTGAATCCCCCAGTTATGTAGTCATGCATTACAATAGGAACCCCTAATTCTCTCGCAAATACAGCTCTCTTAATCATTTCTTCACATGTACCTGCAGTCGCATTCAAGTAATGCCCCTTAATTTCACCGGTTTCGGCCTGTGCTTTATAAATAGCTTCGGCACAAAAGACAAAACGGTCTCTCCAACGCATAAATGGTTGTGAGTTTACGTTTTCATCATCTTTGGTAAAATCAAGTCCACCACGTAGACACTCATAACACGCTCTACCGTAATTTTTTGCGGATAATCCCAATTTTGGTTTAATAGTACATCCCAATAAAGGACGACCATACTTGTTCAACTTATCTCTTTCAACTTGGATACCATGAGGCGGACCTTGGAAAGTTTTTGTATAAGCAGGGGGAATTCGTAGATCCTCCAGACGTAGAGCACGTAGGGCTTTGAAACCAAATACGTTACCCACAATGGAAGTAAACATGTTAGTAACGGAACCCTCTTCAAATAGGTCTAATGGATAAGCTACATAACAGATCCATTGGTTGTCTTCCCCAGCAACAGGCTCGATGTGATAGCATCGTCCTTTGTAACGATCAAGACTGGTAAGTCCATCAGTCCAAACAGTTGTCCATGTACCAGTAGAAGATTCGGCAGCTACTGCAGCCCCTGCTTCTTCCGGCGGAACCCCAGGTTGAGGAGTTACTCGGAATGCTGCCAAGATATCAGTATCCTTGGTTTCATACTCCGGGGTGTAGTAAGTCAATTTATAATCTTTAACACCAGCTTGAAATCCAACACTTGCTTTAGTTTCTGTTTGTGGTGACATAAGTCCCTCCCTACAACTCTTGAATTAAGAATTCTCACAATAACAGGGTCTACTCGATGTGAATTAGACGTCAATGCAACTTTAGCAAAAATTTCGTAAAACAAAAAGGATATTCAATTAATATAATATCAACTCATTAAAGAAAATTGAGGGCATACTTAAATTAATGAATATTTTGCATTCATATATAATGTGTACACCCTGTGTATTTTCTATCCTACAGGAATTCCACTATAGGAATTCTATAGGAATTGAGTTGTTGTTATTGTAAGTTAACACGGTTCATTATTAAACCATGGATTTGATTTACCAAATCCTTCATTATTGTATACTCTTTGATAGATATAGCGCAACCCAAATCAATCCCTAATCCTTATTTTACAAGTTCTTAATGGGCCCTTTTCTTATTTTGAATGTAAATACCTAACTAAATACTAAGAAAATTCTCTGTTGACAGCAATCTATGCTTCACAGTAGTATATATTTTGTATATCGAAGTCCTAGATAGGAAAGTAGAGTAGGCACAGATGCTCCACAAAAGGCAAAATGTATATGAAAACAAGATTGATTGAACTTTGCAACGGACTCATTTCATGAGTAAACGATTGAATGGGATTCGCTTGGGCAACGAAATAAAGTCCCGGTCTCCTTTTTTCTCTTATTGAATTAACTAATTCATTTCCTTTTTACTTTTGGATTTTTGGATATTTTTTTTGAATTTGATTTGGCATTATTCAACAAGAAAAAAAAGAAAAATTTCGACAAATTCTTTTTTTTATTATGTGATAATTATGAGTACCAATCCTACTACTTCTCGTCCCGGGGTTTCCACAATTGATGAAAAAAGTGCAGGTCGTATCGATCAAATTATTGGACCCGTGCTGGATGTCACTTTTCCCCCAGGCAAGTTACCTTATATTTATAACGCCTTGGTAGTCCAGAGTAGAGACACTTCCGATAAGCAAATTAATGTGACTTGTGAGGTACAACAATTATTAGGAAATAATCGAGTTAGAGCTGTAGCTATGAGTGCTACAGACGGGTTGATGAGAGGAATGGAAGTCATTGACACGGGAGCTCCTCTCAGTGTTCCGGTCGGTGGAGCTACTCTCGGACGAATTTTCAACGTTCTTGGGGAGCCTGTTGACAATTTGGGTCCTGTAGATAGTAGTGCGACGTTCCCTATTCATAGATCTGCGCCTGCCTTTATCGAGTTAGATACGAAATTATCCATCTTTGAAACAGGTATTAAGGTCGTCGATCTTTTAGCTCCTTATCGACGTGGAGGAAAAATAGGACTCTTTGGGGGGGCTGGAGTAGGTAAAACAGTACTCATCATGGAATTAATCAATAACATTGCTAAAGCTCATGGGGGCGTATCCGTATTTGGTGGAGTAGGAGAACGAACTCGTGAAGGAAATGATCTTTATATGGAAATGAAGGAATCCGGAGTAATTAATGAAAAAAATATTGAGGAATCAAAGGTAGCTCTAGTCTATGGCCAAATGAATGAACCACCGGGAGCTCGTATGAGAGTTGGTTTAACTGCCCTAACTATGGCAGAATATTTCCGAGATGTTAATAAGCAAGACGTGCTTTTATTCATCGATAATATCTTTCGTTTTGTTCAAGCAGGGTCGGAGGTATCTGCTTTATTAGGGAGAATGCCCTCTGCAGTGGGTTATCAACCTACTCTTAGTACAGAAATGGGTTCTTTGCAAGAAAGAATTGCTTCTACTAAAAAGGGATCTATAACTTCGATTCAAGCAGTTTATGTACCCGCGGACGATTTGACCGACCCTGCTCCTGCGACAACATTTGCACATTTGGATGCTACTACCGTACTTTCCAGAGGATTAGCTTCCAAGGGTATTTATCCAGCAGTAGATCCTTTAGATTCAACCTCAACTATGTTACAGCCTCGGATCGTTGGCAACGAACATTATGAAACTGCGCAAAGAGTTAAGGAAACTTTACAACGTTACAAAGAACTTCAGGACATTATCGCTATTCTTGGGTTGGATGAATTATCAGAAGAGGATCGTTTAACTGTAGCAAGAGCAAGAAAAATAGAGCGTTTCTTATCACAACCGTTCTTTGTTGCAGAAGTTTTTACCGGTTCTCCAGGAAAGTATGTTGGTCTTGCAGAAACTATTAGGGGATTTCAACTAATCCTTTCCGGAGAATTAGACGGCCTACCCGAACAAGCTTTTTATTTGGTGGGTAACATCGATGAAGCTAGCACGAAAGCTATAACCTTAGAAGAGGAGAACAAATCGAAGAAATGAAATTAAATCTTTATGTACTGACTCCTAAGCGAATTATTTGGGATTGTGAAGTGAAAGAAATCATTTTATCCACTAATAGTGGCCAAATTGGCGTATTACCAAACCACGCCCCCATTAACACAGCAGTAGATATGGGTCCTTTGAGAATACGCCTCCTCAACGACCAATGGTTAACGGCGGTTCTGTGGAGCGGTTTTGCGAGAATAGTTAATAATGAGATCATAATTTTAGGAAATGATGCGGAACTAGGTAGTGATATTGATCCGAAAGAAGCTCAACAGGCACTTGAAATAGCCGAAGCTAACTTGAGTAAAGCTGAGGGTACGAAAGAATTAGTTGAAGCAAAGCTAGCTCTCAGACGAGCTAGGGTACGAATCGAGGCTGTCAATTGGATTCCCCCCTCCAATTGAAAACAATCCAAGGGTTTATAGTTGATACAAAGAAAAAGGGAAGAGGGGTAGAAAAAGTTATTAGATAGCGAAGCGAAGTAAGTCCAATGCTATCTAGTAATTTTTCTACCTACTTACCTACTATTGGATTTGAACCAATGACTCCCGCCGTATGAAAGCAATACTCTAACCACTGAGTTAAGTAGGCAATTTATCACCACAAAGGAAGACTCATTACTTCGATCGATTATATATTGAATCACTTTTCTAAGCAATACCGCTTCGTTATTGGTCTGTTATATACTAAACAGATACAGATAAAAAGGATATCCTCTGGCATTAGAGAATATTCATCTTGACAAGAAATTATCTATATGTTAAGATATCTCTGATAAGGGCTATAGCTCAGTTCGGTAGAGCAACTCGTTTACACGTGCGCCAATGCTTTTCAAAGGAGCTTATTATGCAATGAACATAATTGATCTTATTGCAAAATCAATGTCTTACTTCATAGATTCGAGAGAATAGGAGAACAGTAGCCTGACAAATAGTCGGTTCAGTCAGATTCAGGTGCCAATTCAGGTGCCTAATCAAATGGAACCCTTATGGATTTGCTAGTTGATAAGGTAAATATCCAGCCCACTAAATGCTAGGCAGAATGAGGATAAGGGCCTCCAAAAAATTTCTTCTCGTTCTATGAACTTTAAGGTGTATGAAGTCTCATAGTTAACTCTTGCAGTGGAACGATAGAGACTCCATTTCACTTAGGTTGATTTAATTTAGGCCGGAGGCAAACCTAAGTCAAGGTAATCCTCCTTTGAAACACTTTGGTATTGCTCCTAGATAGATCATAATACAAATAATCAATCAGAGCACAGGGAGCCATCTCATTATCTTTCCGTAAAGAAAAACTATGGTGGACTAACTGATTTTGAAATCAGTTTATGAAAGAGCCCAATGCAAAAAAATGCATGTTGGGTCTTTGAAACAGTTCGAATCATTTCGATAATAATCCGTTTGATCTGTTTTACCGAGAAGGTCTACGGTTCGAATCCGTATAGCCCTAATATGTCTTTTTTAAAAAATTTTGGATAGATATCCTAGGTTTTCTTTAGTACAGTTTTCTTTTTCTCATTAGTGCTTGTTTCTAGACTGGATGGGCGCCTGCGACATAAAATATGCGACATAGATATAGAGGTAAAAGCATTACCACAGGCTCATTCATCGAACATCAAAATCATAGCGACAGGAAAAGAAAAATGAATTTC